ATTTATTTGTTCCTACAAATGATAATAATGAGAATTTTGCTAACAACCCAATTTCCTATCAGGATTTCTAAGTATTAAGTGTAAGGAAAAGAGAAAAGAAAAAAAACTTTTTTTCTTCTTTTCGTTGAAAAATTTATTAGCACTTGATTTGGAAATAACGAATGGATTACTAGTAATCCATATTGCTCTCACTAAAGTACCCACCCATATAGATAGCAATATCTCACTCGCGCCTCTGTTACAGTTACAAGACGGCGATTCTAATCTAAATAGAAATTGTTTCCATGCAATCAGAAGAGTATGTATGTACACTCTACACTTTATTTCCCTGGGATTGTAGTTCAATTGGTCAGAGCACCGCCCTGTCAAGGCGGAAGTTGCGGGTTCGAGCCCCGTCAGTCCCGACGGAATCAAATCCAATAAAAAATACATTAATTCATTTCTCCATTTGAATGTGAAAGGGATACAAATAGCGAATTTCATTCCCAACGGACATTCCTCTATTTGATTTTTTATTTTTTTTTAGATTTTCGTTTCACATTTCTCATCAAACAAATACGAGAATTTCCATTTCTCACTAAGAGACGGAACTTCGCTTCTATTCTTTGTTTGGTTTTGTTTGTAACCAATGGAAATGGAAGGGCGGTTAAATGATACTTAAGCAAATAATTGTATTAGAAAGGCGATAGCGATCGGTTATAGAAAAACAAGAATGGAAAAGAAGGAGAAATCCAAATACAAAAGAAAAATAAAGGGGTTGGATCAGGAATCCAATTTTGTATTCGGTATGGATAAAAGATCTTCCTATGTTATACTATTCAATTCTCGACGATGAATTGATTTGATAGCTCAGATATTGTTATTCATGATATTGAATCGACGGGCGAAAGATTTATCATCTCTATGGGATTAAATCCCGAGTTATTGCCAAATAAAAAAAAACAATGAGATTATGGAAGTAAATATTCTCGCATTTATTGCTACTGCACTTTTCATTCTAGTTCCTACTGCGTTTTTACTTATAATATACGTAAAAACAGTCAGTCAAAGTGATTAATTTGAATCAAACTTGAACTTCTTTTCTTAGTCAATGATTGAAGAAAAAAAGGATTTTCATCTCATGTCTTAAATGAAATTGGCGGACTAGAATCGGCGGTATAGTATTCTATGAGATCCGATAGCTAGTATGGTAGAAAGAAATATACGAATCTTTCTACCATACTAGCTATTATTGTAATGTAACAAGTTGTACTCTATATATCTTCTTGATATACGTATGGATATAGGTAATGTACATAGCATTACGATTCTATTTCTTTACTTCATCTACAATAATCAATCGAAAGGCAATTCTTAATATTACGGTTCTAGTTCCTAGATTTAAGATTTTTTTCAATAGGAATTTCGGTATTCATCGAAAGAATCAACGAGGAAAAATGGTATGGGCGTCTATTAATAAAAGAAAATCGAGTAATTTTCTTTTAGCATTCCGAAGAAGTAATTGATCGAACAGTTAACGTATGATCCAAAAGGTTCTCTGGGAATTTCTTCTGATTTTGAAAAGAAAGGCTAAAATCCATCATTTTTAACTCTTGAGTCATGATATGAAATGAGTCAACAAAGCAGAAATACAATTTTTCAAATAAAATAAGAAAACAAGTGATAAAGTAAGTGCGCAATATGTGACTTACCCAAGGTAAGATCTTATTATGCGCAGTCTCTCTTTGAACAACCGCTATGTATATCTTATTTCCCATACAAGGTGCGTATCCACTTCATAACAGAACTTTTTTTCTCTTTGACCAGTAAAGAGAAAGAGGTAAACAAATAAAAAGAAAAAAAAAGACTTTGCAAAACGATCTAGAAAAGAATCGATACGGTTGATTCCTCAACTCAATTAGTAGTACCTCTAGAGTCCACTTCTTCCCCATACTACCAGTGAAAGGGAAAATGTAAAGACTACCATTAAAGCAGCCCAAGCAAGACTTACTATATCCATGTAAATTATGTCCCCTATATCTATGAAGGAATTATTCCATTATTGTTCACTAATAATAGTGGAATCACTGGCGCAGAGTCAAAAAGGGATTCTGACCCAACACCGTTGATGAAAGGATCCAAGAAATTCGCTTCTAACAAGTTCTTAGAGGATATGATTTTTCTAGTAGAATAGGGGGGCGGTCTATTCCATTCTTGACTAGGGTTTATTGAAAAGAAAGAATGGATTTTATCATTTGATATAGAAAAGCCAATTTTCCATCGAATGCAATATTTATTGAATGCCTCAATACTTAGAGACTACCATGAGTCTGTATAGAAAGTATCTTCAGCCCTTTCGACAACCACTAATTAGATTTTTCGTCGGACTATCCAATCTAATTAAAAACCTAGTAATTAAAACACTACATTAGTAGTGGAAGGGAATTGGTAAATCTTTATATAATATAAAAGTCCTTCCGCTACTATATCCTTGAATCCTAGAGGCAAGGATTTACAGCAC